GGTGCCTTGACCAACCCCCGGTCCAATAGAAGCAAGTCCGACAGCCAACCCAGCAGCAATAACGGAAGCGGCAGAAATCAGTGGATTCATGATAAGTTCCTCGCACCCCAAATAAAAAAAGAAAGAAATAGTTAATGATATAATAAATAAAAGTTAATGATATAATAAATAAATTTAAATTATGACTTATTACTCAATTACCAAGATTTATCCAGTTGAAATAATTAAGAATTCCGAATTAAAATAATAATAAATAGTTAATAATAAATAGTTATTCAACTATTCGATCTACTCACATAATTTTTTTGTGAATCCGTACAACTTTTGTTTTTATCTTATCCTAAATTTGGAACCATTTTTTGAATTCTTCGTTCTTTTTTTGATTGAATTTTTTTAGTCAGTCAATATTCAATTCACAATTAGAGATGAAACGGAATTGTTTTTTTAATCCCTATTGAAATTTATATTAGTAGCAGGCCAATTTTAGATAGATAATTAGCTCATATATATAACTAGTTGATATATAATATCACATATACATGTGTTTCTTCCATGCCGTAAACTAATTATTGGTGTTTTAGTTTCAATTAGATTCGAGAATCATTCTTTGTGAAATCTCAAAAAAAAAAAAAGAAAGAGTTGTCTTAGAGTGATTGGATTATATACATCCAGTTTGACCTCCCTCACTCCTACTATGTTTTTTTTCATTATCTTTTGGTCAATCGTTGAATTGAATGTGAATGAAACGAGAATCTGTTCTAGTTCTATATAGCATCTTTTTATCACACGTTTATATAATATACTAAGTTATCCTAATCGAACTATATATATAATAGAATCTAATTCTAATATCTAATAATATTGAATATGTTATAGTTCTAATTGAATGAACAAAACAAAATACAACAATAAAAAAAAGTATTTATTGGAATAAAATGGAAATGGATCAAACACAAAGTATTTTTAGGAAAAAGATCTTTTAGATGGATCTGTTTCCTATTTTTTTTTTTGAGGGGGAAATAACCCCTTTTACTTTATTATTTTTTTTCAAAATGTATTTCTATTATATATATATTCATGTTACCTAAATAGATTATCTTGAGTCGCAGTGTATGTACGCTAGACTAAACGAAAAAAGACTATTTTTTTGAAAACTAGTTAATGATGGCCTTCCATGGATTCACCTATATAAGCTGCAGCTAAAGTAGCAAAAATAAGAGCTTGAATACCGCTTGTAAATAATCCAAGGAACATGACAGGTATAGGAACTACCAAAGGTACTAAAGAAACAAGAACAACAACTACTAATTCATCAGCTAATATATTTCCGAAAAGTCGAAAACTAAGCGATAAGGGTTTTGTGAAATCTTCTAAGATGTTAATCGGTAAAAGGATTGGAGTTGGTTGTATGTATTTATTAAAATAAGCTAATCCTTTTTTTGAAAGACCCGCATAGAAATATGCTACTGATGTAAGTAAAGCTAATGCAACAGTAGTATTTATATCATTTGTGGGTGCAGCTAATTCCCCATGAGGTAACTGTATGATTTTCCAAGGCAAAAGAGCCCCTGACCAATTCGAAACAAAAATAAATAGAAACATAGTTCCAATAAATGGAACCCACGGACCATATTCTTCTCCAATCTGACTTTTGCTCACGTCTCGAATGAATTCAAGAACATATTCAAAGAAATTCTGACTAAAAGTGGGAATGGTTTGCAGATTTCGAACAACTAGAATGACTGAAACTAATAAGATAGCAATTACAACCCAAGAAGTAATAAGTACTTGGGCATGCACTTGGAACCCCCCTATTTGCCAATACAAATGTTGACCGACTTCCACAGCAGAAATATCATATAATCTTTTTAATGTGTTGATGGAATATAATAGAACATTCATATTGTCCTGCCCTCTAAAAGAAATAGAACTTGAAAGGGAATTATTTTAATTCAACCATCTTCTTTCCTTTTTGATTTGTCTATTTTCATTTTTTTTTGAATACTGACTAATCACATAATATTTCTGTTTGCTTTTTTTATATTTTTTTTTTGTATGATTTAGTAATAGTATAGTAATCAATTCCATAAATCTATGAATCTTCCTACCCAAATCAAATAATTTATTTATCTTATTATTAATCAAGAATTCCGTATATAGCTAGAACGACCCTCACAAATTGCAAATATTAATTTGTTAAGAATTAATCGGATTGAAGCTATAGCATCATCATTAGCTGGAATTGAAATATCGGCGAGATCGGGGTCACAATTTGTATCAATTAAACAAATTGTTGGAATTTCCAAAGTTATACATTCTCGAAGAGCCGTATATTCTTCTTGCTGATCGACGATTATTACAATATCGGGTAATCCTGTCATATATTTAATGCCGCCAAGATATGTTTCCAAATGAGATAATTGTCTCTTCAATATAGCGGCATCTCTTTTTGGAAAATTGTTGAGTCTCCCCGTCTTTTGTTGAGTTCTAAAGTCCCTGAACTTATGAAGTCTTGTTTCTGTAGTATACCAATTCGTTAACATACCGCCAAGCCATTTTTTATTCACATAATGACACCGAGCTCTTATTGCAGCTCGCGCTACTGAATCAGCTGCTTTTTTTTTGGTACCAACAATTAAGAATTGTTTTCCCCTACTTGCTGCATCAAAAACTAAATCACAAGCTTCTGATAAAAACCGAGCAGTTCTAGTAAGATTTGTAATATGAATACCCTTACGCTTTGCAGATATATAAGGTGCCATTTTAGGATTCCATTTTCTAGTACCGTGACCAAAATGAACCCCTGCTTCCATCATCTCTTCCAAAATTATGTTCCAATATCTTTTTGTCATTTAAATTTATCCCCACACTTTTTTTTTTTCAAAAAAAAAAGTGAAAAAAAAAAGACCGGGTAGTCTGAAATAGAAATCAAAAATTGTTCCGATGGAACCTTCTCTTCTACTGAAGATTGGCCATTAATACATGATCAGGCCACTTTTTCTATTTATTATTTTTTTTTTATCTTTCTTTTACTACCCCAAAAATGACCGCGTTTAAGGGGATGAATCCGCTTTTAGGAATCATTAAACCCTATATTGTTCTGATGTATCACATAAATTCTTTGAAATAAAAAAAGAATTCTCTGTGGTGGAACAAAATATCTCTCATTTCGTCCTCGAATAAATTATTCTTTTTTGTTTTCAAGATAATCTTGTTATGTTGCCTTGGCTTTGAACGGTGCATTATTCTTTTGAATCCGGTACCAACGGGTATAATTCCTCCTAAAATAACATTTTCCTTCAGACCTTTCAACCAATCTATACGACCCCGAAGAGCGGCTTTTGCTAAAACTCTAGCAGTTTCTTGAAAACTGGCTTCAGATATGAAACTTTGAGTATTCAGAGATGTTTTTGTTATTCCCAATAATAGAGCTCGATAACAAATCGCTTCGTCCAGGGCACGGCCTGCTCGTTCGGCTCGCAACAATCCAATTAGTTCGCCGGGTGAAAAAACATTAGACATTCCATCTTCTGAAACCAAGACTTTTGATGTTATTTGACGTACAATAATTTCTATATGTCTATTATGAATGTGAACTCCCTGGGATCGATAAACTTTTTGAATTTTATTAACCAAAGAAATACGACTTTGCGCTATAGTTAGTTCAGCACCAATCAAGAATCCCCAAGGAATGCCAAGAATTCTTGTTATATGCCCGTTCCAAGTGTCCATTCTCTTTTCTAAGTTCATCGATATTGAATCAATCGAACGCACTTCTAATACCTGTTCCACTTTTGGAAGACCTTGTGTTATATCACCAGATCTCGATTTTTCATATATAAATGTAACTAATATATCTCCTTCATAAAGTATTTCTCCATAATGTCCATGAACAGTTGCTCCTGGAGTCGCCAAGTAAGGGTTAGCCGATCTTATTCCTACCGAATCTATTTGAACAGTTATAATTTGACCCGATTTAAAGTGTGGTTCATTTTTCGTTTGCACTATACCTATATTTTCACAAATAAATTGTCCAAGACTAATTATTGTAAATGTTTTTTCACAATAATTATGATGGATAAAATGCCAATTCAAATAAAATGGATTTAAAATGCTAGTACTGCATATATAAGGTTTATAAATTATCTCGTTTTCGTCCATTAAATAATATTTTAATACTTGAAAAGTTTCCTTTAATTTGTCAAGTATTAAAATATTATTTATGGCTATCGGATTATGAGTTATTAAACGGTAAAATGAATCAAAATTTGCAACTTGAAGGGCTATTCCTAAAGGACCTAACGAATTTTTAATTGGAATTATAGAATCTTTTTGGATTTTATTCATTTTTTCTTTTATCCCATTGAAATATTTTCTATCGTTGAATGGTCCTATTTGAAAACAATTATATGATGACAAAATTATCAAAGATCGGCATGTCTCATTTAACATACGAATAGTTCCGTTATTTTGACCAAGTGATTGTTGAATTTTTGCCTTCGAATAAATAGAAAAAAATGGATTGATATAGATCCGATCCGACTCATTATCTGAGATAAATCCTGAACTAGACGGATTTTTTCTTTTTCTGATATCTGAAATATGAGATTTCATTAAGTCAATTTTTAGGAAATCTCTAATCAAACCATTTGTACTTACTTCAACAAGAGAAGCACAGGCATTTTCTATAGAAGAACTTTTTTTGTTTTGATCCCAATTTAAGACTAAACAAGTCCGAACTAATTGAATCCTTGTATTCAAAATTCCCTGAATTGATTTTCCATTTCCAGAAAGAATATAATTAACAACTTTAAGTTCCAGATCATTTTTTTCTTGGAACATATCTTGGGGAAAAAGTTTTATTAAATTGATACCATCCGCTATTTTATATAGAATTACAGGTCGAACCAAAACAAAATAATTTTGTTTTGTAATTGTAATCCATTGGGCATAGATCCAATTTTTCATTTTTTTTGATTCCTTAGAATTTTTTTTTTTTA